TTAGATTTTGCCAATGATCCAATCAGAGGAATAATTGGAACTATTGTATCGAGTTTCTTCATAGTATTATCTATTATAAATGACTTTTCCAGCATTTGATTCCGTACCGCTGATGAAAGGTTTAGTCGCACACTTGAAAGATAGCCCAAAAAGTTGAGAGAATATTTGGATAATTGGTTTATATAAACTCTTTCCGGTTGAGACCACGCATAAAAATGACATTGACATAAATTGACAAGGTAATATTTCCATTTATTCATCAGAAGAGGCGTATCTTTTGAAACCAAAATGAATTTTCCTTGATATCTAACATAATGCATGAAAGAATCTTTCAATAACCACAAGATGGCCTGAAAAGCATTAGCAAAAACTTTTGAAAAAAGGTCTATTTTTCCATAGAAATACATTCGTTCAAAAAGAATCCGAGAGGATGTTGATCGTAAATGAGAAGATTGGTTACGAAGAAAAAAAAAGATGGATTCGTATTCACATACATGAGAATTATATAGGAACAAGAAGAATCTTGGGTTACTCTTTGAAAAAATGGAAATAGATTTCTTTGGAGTAATAAGACTGTTCCAATTACAATACTCATGGAGAAAGAGCCGCAATAAATGCAAAGAAGAGGCATCTTTCGCCCAGTAGCGAAGAATTTGAACAAAAATTTCTAGATGGATGGGGTAGGGTATTAGTACAGCTGACATATAATTAAAATGTGAGAATTTGTCCTCGAAAAAAGGAAATATTGAATGAATTGATCGTAAATTATGAAATTTTACTATTTCTGACCTTTCTAAGGAAGATACTAATCTTAGGGAAAATGAAATTTCCACAATAACTGCAAGTCCCTCTGATATCGTTTGAAAATACAAATTCTTGTTGTACCTAAAAAATGGATTTTGGTTAGAATCATTAGTGTAAATAATCAAATGATTCTGTTGATACATTCGAGGAATTAAACGTTTTACAATTAGTAAACTAGATTTATTGTCATAACCTACATTTTCCAACAAAATGGATCTATTTAAACCAGCAAGTGCATAAATATACTCCCGAAAGATAAGTGGGTATAGGAAGTCATGTTGCCGAGATTTATCTAGTTTTAAATATCTTTGAAATTCTTCCATTTGAAATTAGATTTGAACCAAGGGCAGGGGGTTTATTTTATTGGGTTATCAAATGATACATAGTACGATACAGTAAAAACAAGGTATTATAGTAAGAAAAGAATAGATACCTCGGAAACAGGTTAAATTCATTAACGGATTCTCTATCTTCTCTTTTTCCATCTAATTGTTTATGTTCCTTATAGGATAACAAGATAATTAATTATAAATCTTTTTTTTATTTATTTTTTTCAAGCCAATCGCTCTTTTGATTTTGGAAAAAAATCTCTTTATCAATATGCTGCTTCTTCTACACATTCATCTCCACCCCATAATCCCATAATGGAGAATAGCTAATAATTAGGACTCGTTAAAAAAAAAACGGAAAATCCACTTATGGGAAAAGACTTTCCCGCACCAGGCACTAATAAATTTTTAACGTCTAATTAGATCGGAAAATCAAGCATTCAAATTAAGAACAGAAGCTCGTTGCTTTTTTTGTTTCCTTATTTCCTTATAATAATATTGGGGCCGCAGGGCTCTATCCATTTACTTACTCAACCAAACTTTGAATTTATTTTGTTCCGCGCCACGAATTCAAACAAGGTTTTGGACCGATCGGATAAGAATGAAATATTCTCAGAATTCTCCACTGATACGACATGCTATTTTTTCCATTCATTCCTTTCAGAATCAGTCGTGGTCTTACAAACTCTACCGATGGTATGGACGAATCACTTGCTTCATACAAATGTGTAAAAGATGCTAGCCGCACTTAAAAGCCGAGTACTCTACCGTTGAGTTAGCAACCCAAATAAAATAATTAGGATGTGTAGATACAATCGGAACCAAATAAATAAAAAAAAAGATTAAATTGCACGACACAATCAAAACATTAAATTAGCAATAAATGAAATAGAAAAATTTCTAATTTCTATCTGAACATAAAACAAAATGAAATTATATATTAAATATATATATATTTAATATTTTCAATCAAAAAGACTTCTTGTATCGCAGCAAACCCAAGAAACCCATCGTTTGAATGAAGTAAAAAACCAAACTTATGGAATGGAGATAAATAGATCCATTTCCCCACGATCAGATTATATTTGTTTGATATACTGTTGTCAATATGAATGTTGATAAAAGAATACAATGAAGAAAACAAAAGAATCCATTAATTCAATAATTCAATTTAAATAATTTAAATTGAATTAATATTAATAATAGAAAAAAAAAAAATTAAACTAAATATAATACAAACTTACAAAGTAAGGGCTTATGTTGGATTGGCACTACATAAATAATTTATATAGATACAAAAAAATACAAAAAAAGGGTGTAAATGGAAGAATAAATTAAGGAAAAAGAAGACGTAAGAAAAAATCTCGAGTTTATTCAATCAATAAGCAATATAAGTAGACTAAGAAAGCTTAATCCCCTGTTTTTTTTATTTCATTAATTTCCGTTTGGTTAAGGCAAAGTTCCGTAAAAACCCCCGCCTTCTTTGAAATATCATGAACAGTTCCTGTAGGTTGAGCGCCTTTTTCAAGGAAATATAAAATAGCAGAAACATTTAAATAGGTCTGATTCTTTATCGGATCATAAAAACCAACTTTCCGAAGATCTCTTCCTTCTCTTCGGGATCGAACATCAATTGCAACGATTCGATAAATGGCCCATTGGGATAGGTGTAGATAAACAATACCCCCCTTAGAAACGTATAAGAAGTTTTCGCCTCATACGGCTCGAGAAAAATGATTTGATTCAAAGTTATGTCTCTGTATAGAATTCTAATGAAAAACAGCTCCATAAAATCATCAAATCAATTAGACTATGATTTAAGTCCTTTTTTCTTCTTTTTTCCCGAAAAAGATTTCCCGAAAAAGAAATCATTTATACCCCCCTAACTCAAGTTGGATAACTCTCAAATAACTCAAAGGAAAACCTTTAGGCATTTTATTTATTGAGTGGTCTCTAACCCCCCTTTTTGTTTTTCCTTTTTAGAATCTATTTTGATTCTTCATTCTGATCTAGTTGTTGAGACAATTGAAAAGGGTATTTCCTTGTTCCAAAATCCTTTATCTTTGCCTTGAATCATTGGGTTTAGACATTACTTCGGTGATCTTTAATCATTTCAAAATGGCAGCAACATACCATTTTTTTTTTCTATCAAAGAATCATATGAACGATTGATTTCCGCGTGATACACTTTTTATTTTGATCGAAAGAGTTTTACCAATTCCAACAAACTTTACTTTTGTATTTGAAACTTGCTCGAATTGGATCCTTTCTATTTCTATATCGAAAATATATTTACATATTTACGAAGTTGTTCCAACTTATTGATTGGCACTAACCCTAGATCCTTGCCCCTGAGAAATGAATCAATACTTTCTACTCGAGCTCCACCATGTACTATTTACATTTTACATCCCAACCCAATAAAAAATGGGGGTTCTAGTGTGTAACAGACCAAACGATGTCGAGCCAAGAGCACCTTCATTTCTATATAATAGAAAATGGTGAATGTAAGAATCCACAGCGGATCATGTCCGTCAAGTCACACGTTGCTTTCTACCACATCGTTTCAAACGAAGTTTTACCATAACATTCCTTTCCTTTAGTTTGTAACCGGTATGTAATTGATTCAATTATGGAATCATGAATAGTCATTGCTTCGGTCGGTACTAAGTTCGTTTTGCATCTAGATCCTTAAGTGACTCGATAGGATGGATTCACCAATCTTACACTTCTTCGAGTACTAAAGACTCATAAGAAATCATTAAAAAGATTTAATTGAAAAAAAAGCCTATCTCGATATCATTATTTGAATAAAGTTTTACAGTAAGGACGGCATTTTATCATAAATTTTATCATCATAAGAAAGATAAATCCATATTATGTCCCCATCTTTCCTGGATCACACATAGATTCAATTATCAATTACATCTGCGTGTTATTTGAACTCGATAAAATTTGTGAATATGATTTAGAGAAGAATCATTACAAATAAGAAACAAGAATCACATTTATTATAAACAGAAGATTGTTCAAGAAGGAATTATTATGATATATAATAAAATATATAATGAGTAGGCTCTGGGACGGAAGGATTCGAACCTCCGAATAGCGGGACCAAAACCCGTTGCCTTACCGCTTGGCCACGCCCCATTTCATTTCTATTCGACCTTACTAGACATTAATATTAATATTAGTATTGGTTGTTCGTCAATTCCAGTTAAAATATCTATGAAATAGATTAGGTTGTTGCTAGGATTTTGATACGCGTATATATAGAATTAGAATTAAACTGAATTTATTGATCATAATATATAATTCAATTAAGATATTGTATGAAAGTATGATTTATTCTATTCTTTTTTGATTTGAGAATTAAAAAATTTTTGATTGGGTGAATTTTAAAAAATTTTAAAAGAAGGGTTTTTTGGCCTACCTTACTTTATTCATTTTTTTTTATACTTTATATACTTTATTTATATACTTTATTGATTTTTATATCAATAATTTTATATCAATAATATATTAATAACTTAATCAAAATATAATTTTTATAACTCAATCAAAATATAATTAGCTTCATTCAAGAACAAAATCTTTGTTATGCTTAATATCTTTAGTATGGTCTGTATCTGTCTTAATTCTTCCTTTTATTCAAGCAGTCTTTTCTTCGCCAAATTGCCCGAGGCCTACGCTTTTTTGAATCCAATCGTGGATGTTATGCCAGTAATCCCTGTGCTCTTTTTTCTCTTAGCTTTTGTTTGGCAAGCTGCTGTAAGTTTTCGATGAGATCTTTAATACTGTCCTAGAAAAATTCACGACCTATTCGAGCAAAAAAAATTCTAACAATTGATAAGATCAGATAAGTCT